AGGCTATTGAATTAACTGAACAAACGGGTACAAAAGGAATTCAAGTGCAAATTGCAGGGCGCATCGACGGAAAAGAGATTGCACGTGTCGAATGGATCAGAGAAGGCAGGGTTCCCTTACAAACAATTCGCGCTAAAATTGATCACTGTTCCCATACAATTAGAACTATCTATGGAGTCTTAGGCATCAAAATTTGGATATTTGTAAACCAAGAATAAGAAAATAAGAATAACGGACCTTTCTTTATCTCGCCATTCTGCTCATTGATAAAAAAGATTTCGAAACTCTTTTCTGATTTTTTTCTTAATCAAAGAAAAACAAACAATTATAATTATATAAGGTTGAATAAAAATTTGATTTACCCTTTGATTTCATTTAGATTTTATTATAATTGCTATGCTCAGTGTGTGACTCGTTAGTTTTTTCTTTAGAGTTTAGAATTTAGAGTTGAAAAAAGAAAAAAGAAACAGGCTGACCCCACTATAAACTTAGTAACTATAAAAACTAAAGAAACTAAAAACTAATAACCAACTTATTGCTTCGTATTGTCGAGATCCCAATAAACAGTCACTATATGACTGAATCGATCATATAGTTGTAGCAACTGAAATCCTTTTAATAAGAAAGAAATCTGAGATTATGAATTGTTAAAAAAAAGGGGGATGTGGAAAAATGGAAGGATGATAGAAAGAGAGAATAAAGATATAAATGATATATGATTCCCATATGTATGGTTTATGAAGAATTACCCCATAAAAAAGGCAGTGTTATAAAGCATGAACATCAAAATATAATAAAATATAATAAAATATCTAATTACAATAGAATAAGAAATATACAAATAAAAAAGAGAAACTATAGAATTAATTAAAATTAAATTAAATGAAATTAAAATAATAATATAAATAATTAAAAAATAATTTATTCAATAGGCTTTAATCAATATGGATAATATAGTCTATTATGTAAGATATCAAAGTAAGATATCAAAGAAATGAAAATAGAGAATCTAAAGAATAGAAAATAGAGAATAATTTAATCGAGCTTCGGGTTAAGAAAAACTGAGGAGATTGACTCGGAAACAAATAACAGATTTTATTGAGAGCTCCATTGCAGAGTCCGGGCCTAAGCATTAATGGAGAAGCTATGGGAACGATGGAACCTGTGACTACATAGGATTTTCTTGAAAACGAATCAATCCTAATGATTCATTGGGTAGGATGGCGGAATGAACCAAGAAAAAATGGATTTCTTCTGAAGGGTCATGAATTGACCCTACAAATGAAGGAGGAAAGAGTCAATATTCGCCCGCGAACCCTTTCTTTATTTTTATTGAATTTCATAATTTCATTTATTAGAAATTTCGATAAAATAAAATAGAAAAACACGCCTAGTTATATATAAAGCTACCTATGTAACAAATTCAAAAATTCTATATAAAAATTAGTATATTCTTTCTTATTTTATTTTGATAGAATGAAATACAGAAATACGTGTGTATACTGTGTATATCTAATATCTAATTATAATATTATTGAATCATTTCATTCGCGAGGAGCTGGATGAGAAGAAACTCTCATGTCCGGCTCTGCAGTAGAGATGGAATTCAGAAACAACCATCAACTATAACCCCAAAAGAACCAGATTTCGTAAACAACATAGAGGTAGAATGAAGGGAATATCTTGCCGAGGTAATCATATTTGTTTTGGCAGATATGCTCTTCAGGCACTTGAACCTGCTTGGATCACAGCTAGACAAATAGAAGCAGGGCGAAGAGCAATGACACGATATGCGCGTCGTGGTGGAAAGATATGGGTACGTATCTTTCCCGACAAACCTGTTACTGTAAGACCTACAGAAACACGTATGGGTTCGGGCAAGGGATCCCCCGAATATTGGGTATCCGTTGTTAAACCGAGCCGAATACTTTATGAAATTAGTGGAGTATCAGAAACTGTAGCCAAAGCTGCTATGGAAATAGCTGCATGCAAAATGCCTATACGAACTCAATTTGTTATTTCAGGATAGGTAAACAAAAGTAAAAGTAAAAGAAAAAGGAGTATTGAGAATGAAAAAACAACCACGGATTTCTTTATCTCTGGACAGACAATATTTCTTTTTTCCCTTATCCCTTGCATTGAAATAAGAGATTCAAATAAAAATGATATGATTCAACCTCAGACCCTTTTGAATGTAGCGGATAACAGTGGAGCTCAAGAATTGATGTGTATTCGAATCATAGGAACTGGTAATCACCGATATGCTCATATTGGCGATGTTATTGTTGCTGTAATCAAAGAAGCAGTGCCCAACATGCCTCTAGAAAGATCAGAAATAATTAGAGCTGTGATTGTACGCACGTGTAAAGAACTCAAACGTGACAACGGCATGATAATACGATATGATGACAATGCAGCGGTTATCATTGATCAAGAAGGAAATCCAAAAGGAACTCGAATCTTTGGTGCGATTGCTCGGGAATTGAGACAGTTGAATTTTACTAAAATAGTTTCATTAGCACCCGAAGTATTATAGAAGTATTATAGATGAAGATAGGATAGATCCTAAATAGATCTGATTAATAGATTGTGTCTCATGTATATACTTTAAATTTCTAAGAGATTTTAAATTCTTAATAATGAAATAATAAAAAAATTTATTAAAAAATAAAAAAAAAAAAAAGCATGTTGATTATCTAAAAATTAGAAGGCACCAATAACTATAGTTCATCATGGGTAGGGACATTATTGCCGATATAATAACTTCTATAAGAAATGCTGACATAGATCAAAAAGGAAGAGTTCAAATAGTATCTACTAATATCACTAAAAATATTGTGAAAATACTTTTACGAGAAGGTTTTATTGAAAACGTTCGAAAACATCAAGAAAGTCAAAAAAATTTCTTGGTTTCAACCTTACGACATAGAAAGACTAGGAAAGGGAATAAAATAATTTTAAAGCGTATCAGCCGACCCGGTCTACGAATCTATTCCAACTATCAACGAATTCCTAAGATTTTAGGTGGAATGGGAATTGTAATTCTTTCTACCTCTCGAGGTATAATGACAGATCGAGAAGCTCGACTAGAAAAAATTGGAGGAGAAATCTTGTGTTATATATGGTGATTCTCCTCGGGTACCCTAATTTTCTCTCGAACTTACTATTTGTAAAATAGAGAAGAGAAGTGAATTATAGGACTCTTCCTCTATTAGTTGATACTTAAAGGGGGTTCCCTGGAATGAAAGAACAAAAATTGATTCATGAAGGTTTAATTACTGAATCACTTCCCAACGGTATGTTCCGAGTTCGGTTAGATAATGAAGATCTAATTCTAGGTTATATTTCAGGGAGAATCCGGCGCAGTTTTATACGTATACTACCCGGAGATAGAGTCAAAATTGAAATGAGTCGTTATGATTCAACCAGGGGACGTATAATTTATAGACTTCGCAAAAAAGATTCGAACGATTAGATCATTCTTTGAAACATCCTTTTCGTAGGGATATAATTCGAAGTTCAAAAATGCAATAAACTCATTTTTGTTTACAAAAAAATAGATTCAGAATGAAGGTAAGGAATTCTAAATATGAAAATAAGGGCTTCTGTTCGTAAAATTTGTGAAAAATGTCGCTTGATTCGTAGGCGGGGGCGAATTATAGTCATTTGTTCCAATCCGAGACATAAACAGAGACAGGGGTAATCCTTCTAAAGTTCTAAATCAAGAACTTTTTAAAAGAAAAACCCATGTACATGTAAAAATAAAGGATTCGTTTTTATATTAAATAGCTATCTCCGTATCTTTCTGATTCTTCTTTCTTTTTATTTTATTCTTATGAATATGATCTAATAAAATATGACAAAACCTATAGCAAAAATTGGTTTACGTAAGAATGCACGTATTGGTTCAAATAAGAATGAACGTAGAATACCAAAAGGAGTTATTCATGTTCAAGCGAGTTTCAACAATACTATTGTAACTGTTACAGACGTACGAGGTCGGGTGGTTTCTTGGGCTTCCGCAGGTACTTCTGGATTCAGAGGTACAAGAAAAGGAACACCCTATGCTGCTCAAGCCGCGGCATTTAATGCTATTCGTACATTAGTTGATCAGGGTATGCAACGAGCAGAAGTTATGATAAAGGGTCCAGGTCTCGGAAGAGATGCGGCATTACGAGCCATTCGTAGAAATGGGATGCTATTAAGTTTCGTACGTGATGTAACACCCATGCCGCATAATGGATGTCGCCCCCCTAAAAAAAGACGTGTGTAGAAATAAGAATTCAAGAGATTCCAAGAGAAATAAATGATTCAATGATCTGATCCAATAATCATAAATAAAAGAAAAATAATAGTATGGTTCGAGAAGAAGTAGCAGGATCCACTCGAACACTACAGTGGAAATGTGTTGAATCAAGAGTAGACAGCAAGCGTCTTTATTATGGTCGTTTCGTTCTGTCCCCGCTTATGAAAGGTCAAGCCGATACCATAGGTATTGCCATGCGAAGGGCTTTACTTGGAGAAATAGAAGGAACATGTATCACACGTGCAACATCTGAAAATGTGCTGCATGAATATTCTACGATAGCGGGTATTGAAGAATCAGTACATGAGATTTTAATAAATTTGAAAGAGATTGTACTGAGAAGTAATCTCTATGGAGTCAGGGACGCATCCATTTGCGTCAGGGGTCCCAAATACATAACAGCTCAAGATATCATCTCACCGCCTTCTGTAGAAATAGTTGACACGACACAGCATATAGCTAACCTGACAGAACCAATTGATTTGTGTATTGAATTACAAATCAAGAGAGATCGCGGATATTGTATGAAATCCACAAACGACTCTCACGAGGGAAGTTATCCTATAGATATTGTATCTATGCCTGTTCGAAATGCAAATCATAGTATTCATTCTTATGGGAATGGGAATGAAAAACAAGAAATACTCTATGTAGAAATATGGACGAATGGAAGTTTAACTCCTAAAGAAGCACTTTATGAAGCTTCTCGTAATTTGATTGATTTATTGATTCCTTTTCTACATGCAGAGGAAGAGGACATGAATTTCGAGGAAAATGAAAACAGATGGAATCTACCCTTTTACTTTCAAGACAGATTCACTAATCTCAAGAAAAACAAAAAAGGAATTCCATTGACATGTATTTTTATTGACCAATCAGAATTGTCTTCCAGGACCTATAATTGTCTCAAAAGGTCCAATATACATACATTATTGGACCTTTTGAGTCACAGTCAAGAAGATCTTATGAAAATGGAATATTTTCGCATAGAAGATGTAAAACAGATATTGGGTACTCTACAGAAGCATTTTGCAATCAATTTACCTAAGAAAAAGTTTTCATTTTAAATCCATTGGAATTTTTTAGATTTTAGAATTAGAAATCAAATAAAAAATAATAGAATCAGTTTTGAATCTCCGACACAGTCCATATGTTTGCAGAATAGATACATAATAAGATTGATGTATCTAGGGAAGATCCAGAAGGGGATCTTCCTGTAGATGGTTATTTAACGGTTGAATCAATTTGAAAAAGACCTAAAGTTAGGGATTTCTCAATAGGTAAAGTTGCTCCGATACCTAACCAAAGAGCTACTGCGGTACCGATCAAAAAGACTGTTGTAGCTACTGGACGACGAAATGGATTTTGGAATTTATTGACATTCTCCAAAAAAGGTACTGTCAATAATCCTATTGGTACTGAAACCATTAAAAGAACACCCAATAACTTATTGGGTACTGTGCGAAGTATTTGAAATACGGGAAAGAAGTACCATTCGGGTAATATTTCCAACGGAGTTGCAAACGGATCCGCCGGTTCACCGATCATTGACGGCTCTAGAACTGCTAAGCCCACATTACATGCAATAGTGCCTAGAATTACTACTGGAAAAATATATAAAAGATCATTGGGCCATGCGGGTTCTCCATAATAATTATGTCCCATCCCTTTAGCCAATTTAGCTCTTAATACAGGATCATTCAAATCAGGTTTCTTTGTTATTTGGATAGGTGAATCCTTGTGGATCCATCCCCCAAAGGAACCGGACATGATAATTTTTTATCATCCGGCTCGAGCAAGAATCAAAAGAATCACATAAATAGATCCATAGAACATAAATAGGTCCACAGAAGACCTATATTTTATACATATCTACATATATAATGTAGAATCGAATCAATGTAAGAAAATATTTATAAAATTCCATTTCCCCGAGTTGCAACGATTCATTATGCAAAGAATTAAGTCCTGGCAACAAGGAAATGCTCAATATCCAAGTAGGCTTACAAATTCGATCATGATCAAGTGCTTTTTGGATTGTCTCATGTCTTTTGGTTGGTATTTATCCCCACAACATCTCGATTTTCTTACATACAAAAATACAAAGTTTTTACTTGTTACTAATAAAGTCTAGCCCCTGTTCTTCCTTAGATCCCTTATTTAACTCCGATAGTATAATAGATCAGGGTCGATGCAAAGGAAATGAATGCATCTATATACTATAAAAGATTTACTAAGATTACTATCCAATTAATACGAAATACTAAATACTAATACTATCAATTAATTATATAATTATAATAAATTTACTAAAAAAAAATCAAACAAAGTAAATAAATAGAACATTGGATCATTCCACATCACTTATTCTAGGGATCTTACGGAGCCTGTTCATGCATGACATGATTCGGGTATGATCATAGAAAATATTCTCCTCAAGCGAACCGGCCTATCCTATGCTACATAAAGGGACTGACGTGATGGTTGGATGCGGAGACACATTGGGTTGTGAATTCCAACGTGGCGGATAAGATCATATATATCTGCATGGACCAATCAATAGTTCAAGTCACACACTCCCATAATCCATCCTCTTTTAGGAAAATATACTTCAACTATTCGATTCGTATCAAATAAAAAATACTTCAGAATTGAATAGAAGTATCCAAAGAACATGCCTTATTTTTCAATAATACATATTTGTAGCAATGAAAGACTCTTGTTCCTCCCCGATATGATAAATTACAAATATCTATGATCTGCCTTCTCTATAAAGGACCCGAAATACCTTGCTTACGTATCATTGGAAAATGCATTAACATAAATACGGCAGTAAGAAGAGGCAATACAAAAGTATGTAAACTATAAAAACGAGTCAAAGTGGATTGGCCCACACTAGCACTTCCACGTAATAATTCTACCAAAGGCGATCCTATTATAGGAATAGCTTCAGGCACGCCTGTTACAATTTTTACTGCCCAATAGCCAATTTGGTCCCGAGGTAAGGAATAACCAGTTACGCCAAAAGATGCGGTCAATACAGCCAGAACCACCCCTGTAACCCAAGTTAATTCGCGGGGTTTTTTAAACCCACCCGTAAGATACACACGAAATACGTGCAAGATCATCATTAGAACCATCATACTTGCTGACCATCGATGAACTGATCGAATTAACCAACCAAAGTTGGCCTCAGTCATTATGTATTGAACAGAGGAAAGAAGCTCTGTAACAGTTGGACGATAGTAAAAGGTCATAGCAAAACCCGTAGCTACTTGTACTAAAAAACAAGTAAGTGTAATCCCCCCTAGACAATAAAATATGTTGACATGAGGAGGAACATATTTACTAGTTATATCATCTGCAATCGCTTGAATCTCGAGACGTTCCTCGAACCAATCATATACTTTATTGAGATAGGTAACCCAAGAAAGACTCCCCCTCTGAGAGCCGTATATGAGAATTTCATCTCGTACGGCTCAAGCCGAAACACACAAATACTGGTTTCAACGGATATGGAATAGAGAGTTTCCAACTTCTTGTGGCTTAGGCGCTTGGCTCGATTTGACCCAAAGATACGAAGTAAGAAAAATCCGGAATCTCTTCTTTGTGATGATAATGCCAAGAAATAAAATCTCAAGTTGGCTCGTCCATCTTTCTTTATGTTAATCGTGACAGGCCTCTTGAATCTTCTCTTCCCTATCTTTTTTTTTTTGATAGGAATTCTCTTGTTGAGACCCTATGAATCAATTGAAACCTCAGATTCATACTAGAACCACGATGATTTAAGAAAGCCAAAGCTAAACTCAAAGGTTTTCTGAGTAAAAACCATTTGATCATCACTTCTTAAATGAATGTAATAACTCAACAAAATCTAGAGAAAGAGGTTTCTTTCGGTCAAAAGAAGTATGAAGGAAAAAATTGTTTGATTTATAAAAGACCTATTTGCCTATTTCCATTTTTTTTAATCCGGTTGCGAGGTCTGAATAATAGGTATGAATCATAGTTCAAATATTTCTTTTCTTGATCTATTCTATATAGTCCGTGCTCCAGAGACTAGAATAAATATCTGACGAGGTAGAATCATCTTGATAGAGATGACAGGTCCATTCTCTGTATTATCAATAGGATCAATTATAACAAGTCACACGCTCATATTCCGTAAATGAAATATCGAAACAAATAAATTTCACGATCGAACTACCGGAATGGTCTATAATTATCCAAGTCTTAGGTAATCTTAAGTTGAAGTATTCAGTATTTTAAGCATTAAGTAAGTATAAGTAAAATAATCTTTTTTGATTGAAAAACTAGGACTTACTTTCCTAGTTTTTATGAACTAATTAATTGAAATTCCATCCAGTAAAACAGATGAATTATAAATTTCTAAAATAATAGATAGAAATATTGCAAATAGAGCCATTGCAACTCCCATAAGTGGTGTAGTCCCCCACCCTGGAGCTACTTTTCCATATTCCGAATTCAATGGTTTCAATAAACTCCCTACGCCAGTTCGTCTTGGCCCAGATCTAGAACTACTCTCAACGGTTTTTGTAGCCATAAATCCTCTTTCATCATGGGTTGAAATCTGTTGACTTTGTATACCATTCCGTTGTAGTTGTAAATAAACGACATTATCGTGATCCTTTGTGATCTTGAAATTCTCGAAAAAATGGAAACAGCAACCCTAGTCGCCATCTCCATATCCGGTTTACTTGTAAGCTTTACTGGGTATGCCTTATATACCGCTTTTGGGCAACCCTCTCAAAAATTAAGAGATCCCTTCGAAGAACATGGGGACTAGTTGAAGTAATGAGCCCCCATATTCATATTGGGGGGCTCATTACTTCAATGGAAATAATGAAAAATCATTTCATTTTTTAGTTGGAACTTTAGGTGGTTCTCGAAAAAAGATAGCGAAAAAAATTATCCCTAAAGTCGAAACTAAGAGGAATATATAAACCAATGCTTCCATAGATTCGATCGTGGTTTACAATTATAGCTTCCACACCTATTCATTTTGGATTATTTACTAAAGAAATTCGAATTTGAGATTTACAATTTACTATTACTAACTATTACTATCTATATAGTATGTATATATAGATATAGTCATTCATATCTTATTACTATTCGATTATATTCTATTTCGAATTTTTCTATATTATTCTATTTATACATAAAAATATAGATAAAAAGATAAATATATGAAATATAATGAAATATCTAAATACTAGAATAAAAGAAAAAATAGAGGCAAAAGATGGCAAAGGAATTTTGTATCAGACTACCTGTCTCCTTGTAGTTGGATCTCCAAGTTTTTGGAATGTTCCAAATTCCACTTGAGCATCCAAATCTGGATCAATACCGGCAAAAACATCTCTGAACAAGGTTCTGGCGCCGTGCCAAATGTGTCCGAAAAAGAAGAGCAAAGCAAACGTAGCATGCCCAAAAGTGAACCAACCCCTTGGACTGCTACGAAAAACACCATCGGATTTCAAAGTAGCCCGGTCTAATTCAAAAATTTCACCAAATTGGGCGCGTCTAGCATATTTTTTCACAGTAGCAGGATCACTATAAATGGCTCCATTGAGTTCGCCACCATAGAATTCAACAGTTACCCCTACTTGTTCAACACTATACTTGGATTCTGCCCTTCTAAAAGGAACATCGGCCCTCACAATTCCGTCTCCATCTACCAAAACTACCGGAAATGTTTCAAAAAAGGTAGGCATACGACGTACAAAGAGTTCGCGCCCTTCTTTATCTCTAAATATGGGGTGCCCTAACCACCCAACAGCTATTCCATCCCCGTTATCCATTGAGCCTGCTCTGAATAATCCCCCTTTCGCCGGATTATTACCAATGTAATCGTAAAAAGCTAATTTTTCGGGAATTTTAGACCAAGCTTCCGATAAGCTCAGATTTTCGGCTAGTCCGGCCCCAACTCTTCGATATATTTCTTGCTGGAAGTACCCCTGATCCCACTGATAACGAGTGGGGCCAAATAATTCGATTGGGGTAGTTGCTGAACCATACCACATAGTTCCAGCAACAACGAAAGCTGCAAAAAAAACAGCAGCAATACTACTGGAAAGCACAGTTTCAATATTACCCATGCGTAATCCTTTGTATAGACGTTGAGGCGGACGGACACTAAGATGGAATAGACCCGCTAATATGCCCAATGTACCTGCTGCAATATGATGAGAAGCTATTCCCCCCGGAACAAAAGGATCAAAACCTTCCGCACCCCACGCTGGATTTACAGATTGTACTTTTCCAGTTAGTCCATAAGGATCAGACACCCATATTCCAGGACCATATAAGCCTGTTACATGAAATGCACCAAAGCCAAAGCAAGCGACTCCTGAGAGAAATAAATGAATTCCAAAGATCTTGGGCAAATCCAAAGAAGGTTTTCCCGTACGTTCATCACAGAATATTTCTAGGTCCCAATACACCCAATGCCAGATAGCTGCCAAGAAGCACAAGCCAGAAAACAAAATATGTGCCCCTGCCACGCCTTCATAACTCCAAATGCCCGGATTCGTTATAGTTCCTCCCGAGATACTCCAACCCCCCCACGAATTGGTTATTCCTAAACGAGTCATGAAGGGTATAACGAACATGCCTTGTCTCCACATTGGATCAAGAACAGGGTCAGAGGGATCAAAAACCGCTAATTCATATAGAGCCATCGAGCCGGCCCAACCAGAAACTAGAGCTGTATGCATTATATGGACAGAAAGTAATCGACCGGGATCATTCAATACAACAGTATGAACACGATACCAAGGCAAACCCATGTAAATACCCCTTTCTGAAAAAGAAATAGACATTATGTAACTTTATCGCATTGGAAAAGACTAGACCGTGTATTTAACCTGTTTGGTAGATTTTTTATAGGAAAGGATTAATATTTATTTGTATTCCCTTCTTTTCTTCTTTAATGAAATAGAATATTTACTATTTATTTATATTTCTAAGAACAAAGAGAAACAGATCTTATTCTATACCCGATAAGTACCAATACGCAATGGGAGGATTTTTAGGGAAAAAGAATGCATAGATACTCTTTTAGAATTAGAAATCATTCGAACAATCGGCTGATCCGGTCGATCCCGTTCGTTACAATTTCTCTTTATTCATTCTGTCTTACTCTATAAACCTTCCAGTTCTATCCAGTTCTATATATATATATATATTATCATATTATATATATACTATAAGTTTAGCTAGATAAGAATATTAAGTTCTATTTTATAGAATCTAAATAAGATTCTAAATAGAAAGAAGATTAAAAAATATCAAAATAGAATATAAGAATAGAAAAGAAAAGAATAGAAAATGAAAGAGAAGAAAATGATGAAGACAATAAAACCATTGTTACGTTTCCATATTAAAGTAAAGTATAGTACTTCATTTTTTTCTTTATCTTAATGCCCATTGGTGTTCCAAAAGTACCTTTTCGGAGTCCTGGAGAGGAAGATGCAGCTTGGGTTGACGTATAGTGCGACTTGTCAGACATATTGGTCATATGGTATTTCCCCGTTATCTCCCCCGATCGAGTATTCTCTGTTTCGCCCAATCCAATAAATATATATATTCAATATTGTATTGATTGAACCATCAATAATTCGGAGCGTGAAGCACAATAATTCCTATTGGGGATCAATATTATCAATTAAAAGAATTGATGGTTTACTTGGACTGAGAAAATAAAGTATCCAGGCTCCGTTCAAAGAATACCAAATTGTAAATGGTAAGAGTAAAAGTAATAGAATGGGAGTGTAAATGTAATAATTCTGAAATTTATTAAAGAATATAAAAAGAAAATAGAAATTTCATCAAATTCTTAATAAATTCTTAAATTCATTATTAATGAAATAGAATCTAACTTAATATAAGAGAATCTATTTTGTAGAATATATAATAATTACACGATTACTGCTTTTATCATAGACTCTTATTAGACTTACTATAGGGATAATCTTAAACTGCCTACCAATGGAGTAGTATGATGAATACATCGAATATTTTGGGGAAAGGTATGAAACGAATTGAAAAAAAAAAGAAGTGGTACTGGAATCATTTGACCTATATGCGCAAATGGAATTCGGGCAAATCTTCCCCCGGAGTAGAACAAGAACCTAAAAGAATTGAAAGGGCCCATTCAGGAACAAGAAAATTACATCGTTATTTGAATTTCGATGAAACAATACATCAATGAGAAGTTAGTTCAATAAGTTCATAAAATTCTTTTTGATTTTCTACATTATAGAATATAGGGAAGGGGAAGGAGAGCAAAACTCATGTTAAAAAAAAAAAAAGAAATAGGACTGGAATCGACACATTGATTTTTTTTTTCGCAATTATTTCGAACCGTATGCATCCAAAGGTGCACGTACGGTTCCTCAGGGATACAATTTTGCCCTAATCAACCGACTTCATCGAGAAAGATTACTTTTTTTAGGCCAAGAGGTTGATAGCGAGATCTCGAATCAACTTGTTGGTCTCATGGTATATCTCAGCATAGAAGATGATACTAGGGATCTTTATTTGTTTATAAATTCTCCAGGCGGATGGGTAATACCAGGAATAGCCATTTATGATACTATGCAATTTGTGTCACCGGATGTACATACAGTATGTATGGGATTAGCCGCTTCAATGGGATCTTTCATTCTGGTCGGAGGAGAAATTACCAAACGTCTAGCATTCCCTCACGCTTGGCGCCAATGAGTTTTTTTATTTGAGAAAAAAAAAAGAATACTATGCCTTCGCTGTATCGAATATGAATCAAATAAAGAATAAGTAATAATAGCATGGCAATTCGAGTTCGATATGAACAAACCTTTATTGTTTTTTTCTAACATGAGATTTTGTATCGAGACTAGTAGTATGAAAGAAGGGTTATTCCCAATTTGATTTTATGTGTCAAGCAAGAGTCAATTTCAGCGTCACAAACCATTATTCTTCCACACTAGAAGTCTCTTTCTTATTTTTATGTTATGAGATGTTATGAGAAAAAGAGTTAAAAAAAAATGGAAAAAATCATTTGATCCTTCTTGGATCCTATAAAAAAAACTTTGGGATTGCTAAACCACAGACGAGAGAAATATATAAAGCAACAGAACCATCATAGTATCTTTTTTACTACTACGAAAGGAAGGGTGGTAAATGGATCATTTAACAATTTGGATCGGATGGGTTCTATTTATTCTTTTCGATAGAATTTCTTCTATCGAAAAAAGAAATTCCATTGCAGAGCCGTATGCAATGTACAAAAGATGCCCGTACGGTTGTTTAATTCTATTTTTTATTGTTATTTTGATTCCCCCTTACTTTAATACTTTAACCCAATTGTGCGATATATAGATAGAAGAACCGTTCATGATGTTATATCAATATCATCAGGGTTATGATTCACCAACCTGCTAGTTCTTTTTACGAGGCACAAGCAGGGGAGTTTATCCTGGAAGCAGAAGAATTATTGAAGCTTCGCGAAACTCTTACAAAAGTTTATGTACAAAGAACGGGCAACCCTTTATGGGTTATATCCGAAGATATGGAAAGGGATGTTTTTATGTCAGCAACAGAAGCCCAAGCTCATGGCATCGTTGATCTTGTAGCGGTCGAAAATGAAAATACTGGGGATTCCGTATAAATATACGAAATCCATTGAAAAATTCGAATTTTCCGTGTGAATAGAAATCATTCATAATCATCAATCATCAGGTTAAGATCGATCTAAGCCAACCCGCTCTATTCTATCTAGAATGAGATTCTATAGACACGCCATGCCAACCATTAAACAACTTATTAGAAACGCAAGACAGCCAATAAGAAATGTCACGAAATCTCCCGCTCTTCGAGGATGTCCTCAGCGTCGAGGAACATGTACTAGGGTGTATGTGCGACTCGTTCAGTTCAGATCATGAGTTTGAAGAAATGCAAAAATTTTTTCCAGTATCAACGACCACTACCAATGAATTAGGATAGATAGAGTGGAAGACGGCCATTTAATTGATTATTATCTAAAAATGAAGATCTATAATATACCTAATTATGTTATGAATTTATGGTTTCTATTGGTGCAAATCCAATCACTCCGTTTGAGATGAGAAGGAATTCTCCATTGGTAACAAATAGTTATCCATTAAGCGGAGGAAAAAGGTTATGCTCCTATTCTTGAAAAAACGGACTAACAGGGTCAGCTACCTAGCCAACTTTCAGAATTCAATGCCGTCACTGTATGGATAGCTTTTTTGTGAAAAGGACTATTACTTTATAATTAGAATTGAAAAAAGAATTCTAATTGAAAAATGGATGGGTAGAGCCAAAGAGTGTGAACTATACAAGTTCACAAGAAAACTTCGATGAAATGAAAGAAGAGGCTCCGGTGTATAGAGAGGACCTCACCGTTTCAGAAGTTGCCATAGAAACGAGGGAACCCACTATTCTTTTTTATTTAGTAGCAGTCGAATTTCTTATTTCCAGGCGAGATACCTTGAAGAAAGAAAAAATCGTGGTCGGGAAGGTCATAGTCGCAAAAGCCATTGGAATTTATATTTTATATATCGGAAGAATCCGTTTTGTTATTAATCGACCGGAGGAAAAGGATGACTGAAAGAAGAGAAATCAATTAGTTATTCAATAAAGTTTCATTTGATTCAATGACCAGAGTTAAACGAGGATATACAGCTCGGAGACGTCGAAAAAAGATTCGTTTATTTGCATCAACCTTTATAGGGGCTCATTCAAGACTTACTCGAACGACTACTCAACAAAGAATGAGAGCTTTGGTTTCTTCTCATCGAGATAGGAGCAGGAAAAAGAGAGATTTTCGTCGTTTGTGGATCACTCGGATAAATGCGGTAACTCGTGAGGATAGGCTATTCTATAGTTATAGCCTATTCATCCACAATCTGTACAAGAGACAATTGCTTCTGAATCGTAAAATACTTGCGCAAATAGCCCTATCAAATAAGAATTGTTTTGATATTATTTCAAATAAAATCATCAATCAAAAATAAAAAAAAAATAATACAAATCAAATAAAGGAAGAAAAGAATCTTAATAGAATCTATTATACAGGAAACAAGAATGATTGAAACAGTATTTCCCGGAGAATGGACTCCGGGAAGATAGAAGAAAAAGAAATTAAGATTCTTAGTAGTAGGAATAAACGAACATCTTTCAAGAAAAAAAGATTTCTTCCCCATTTTTACTTTTTTATAATTTTAGAGTTTAAAATACAAGAATCAAATCTGTATTCTAGTTTTTTTCGAGCAAAACATTAATATGAGCTTGAGTTCCGATTGGAGTTTTGAGGAGTATATCTATTTATTTTTGGTTCTAGGACCAGTAGTTCTAGGGATCGACTCCACTCTCTCCAATTGTTTCTCATTATTACGAAAAGGTAACGAAGGGTATAAAATACGAGCTTGTTTTATAGCAATAGTAATTAATCGTTGTTGTTTCAAAGTTAACCTATTTGTCCGTCTAGATAATATTTTTCCTTGTTCACTAATAAATCGACTAATTAAACTCATGTTTCTATAATCGATTCGATCCCCCGATCCAATTGGGGGTAAACGCCTACGAAAAGATCGCTTGGATTTACGAAAAGGTTGTTTGGATTTATCCATGGTTTGCTTATTCCTTCTATATATCTATATAAAATAATCTATAAAATAGAATACTTTTTTTTATTCATTTAATTAAGATTCGACCAAAACAGGATTTGGTTTGTATTATATATGTTAAGATGTAAAGTTCTTAGTCTTCCCACTGCTTGTAAAAATAAAACAAGCATTTTCCGTTGCATCTATTTCTTTATTTCCCCATGAATTGTATACTTTTGACAATAGCGACAAAATTTTTTAAATTCTAGTCGATTGGGTGTATTGTTTCGATTCTTTTGAGTAACATATCTAGAAATGCCCGGCGATTTTTTATTGACACCCTTTCGAACACAACAGGTACATTCCAAAATAACTATAATTCGAATATCTTTACCCTTGGCCATGAACCTCCTTTTCATTTTGGATCGACTTCACTTTAGAACTCTCCTCATTTTCTTTTTGATCCGAACCAAAGAAAAAGAAAAGAAAAAAGAATCTACATTCTATATCTATACTATATTAACTATATTAATAAACTATATTAATAAAAGTTATTAACTAGAAATGGAATTTGTAAATATTTTCTTTTTCTAATTCTAATAATTCGAATGACTTCGAAGTACTATAATCTAAAATCTAATTACTATGAATTACTCTAACTAGAAAGAAAAAGAGTCATATTCATTAATAGAATAATATTACGAATATCGTAAGAATTCATTAATACAATTTTTTCTAACTATGAATTATTCCTATCCTAATCTCAGTATGTTCTTCTTTCTTTCTATGTTAGAATCTCGTGGAACCGCCCCTAGACTGGATACACATTTCCATTTCTTTTCCCCCAAATTCTATCGTAGATTCACTGTATTTTGACTGAGGTTCGATACACTTTTTCTTTCTCTTTCTTTTTTTTTTAGGATAGGAAATAAAAAGGGAGCGAAATTGAAGCCATGTTACGTAGAATTGTATCTCAAATCTTCTTCATTTCTTCACAGATCAATACAAGAATTCAATCAGGATGAAAAAAAGGGGAATGACAAGGCATCTGGAAATAAACGATTAATTTCTATCAATAGACCTGCTAAAGACCCAAACCATAGAGTGGTTAGCACAGGTGCCGTTGAGAGATATGTTTTTATATCTCGCATTGAAAATCCTCCTTCGTCTTTTCTTTTTTTTTTTTTTATTTCTTTCAATTCTTTCTTTATATTATTTATATTGTATATTGTAATACATATATAAATACATATATAGTCTCTAATACATAGATTATAGATAACCCGATATTTTAATTTTAGTTCAAGATCATTTGTTTTTGCTCGAAATGAAATTAGAATTAGGAATTACTAACTAAAATGCATATATATGTACAATGATCCAGCAGATTCCATTTTGCCGCCCTCTAAAAAAAAAAAGACAAAAAAATTATCTATCTATCTATATAGAGATGGTAGAGCAAAAAAGAAGGATGTGGAAAACAAGACATGGATTTTATACAATGACACTGTACAACAATTTTTAAAAGGGATGTAGCGCAGCTTGGTAGCGCGTTTGTTTTGGG